ACAAAGGTTCCAGAAGATGTTAATGGTAAGCAAGAAGATTGTTTACGAAGAAACAACAAGAAAAATTCATATTCTGATACATAAGAGTTATATAAGAATCGAAATAGTCTTTTATTTTCTTTTTTCAAAAGAAAAATCGATTTCATTGAAGTAATAAGACTATTCCAATTCGAATAGTAGTTGAGAAAGAATCGCAATAAATGCAAAGATGGAACATCTTGGATCCGGTATTGAAGGAGTTGAACCAAAATTTCCAAATGGATAGGATAGGGTATTTCTATATGTGATAGATAATGTAAATGCAAAAATTTGTCTTCTAAAAAGGGAAATATTGAATGAATAGATCGTAAATTCTGAAACTTTGGTGTTTCTTTTTCTTTCGGACAAGATAATTCTCGTAGCGAGAATGGGATTTCTACAACGATCGCAAACCCCTCAGATAGAATCTGAGAATAAAACTCAGAATAAAAAAAATTGTTGTAATCCAACAATCGATCTTGGGTAGGATGATTAACCGAGTTAATCCAAAAATTCTGCTGATACATTCGAATAATTAAACGTTTCACAAGTAGTGAACTAAATTTCTTGTTATTACAACTAACAATTTCCACAGGCTCGGAATCATTTAATCCATAATCATGGGCAAATGCATAAATATACTCCTGAAAGAGAAGTGGGTAGACGAAGTATTGTTGACGAGATTTCTGTTTTTCTGAATACCCTTCGAATTTTTCCATTTGTATTTCTACTTGAATCAGAAAGAGGAAGCATTTCTCGGTTTATCAAATGATGATACATAGTGCAATATGGTCAGAACAGGGTGTTGCATTTTTTAATACAAACCCTGGAAAGAAAGGGAGTCTAATACACAGATCTTTTCCTTTTCTATCCAATTAGTTTATGTTTGTTCTAATTACAAAAGAGAACAAATCTTTTATTTTTACAGGCCAATTGCTCTTTTGACTTTGGAATACAGTCTCTTTATCAATATACTGCTTCTTTTACACATTCAATCCATAACATCCCTTTTCAATCCATAATCAAGAATAATTAGGATTTCTAAAAAAACAAAGAAAAAATCAAGGGTCCGCTCATAGGAAAACCCAACCTTTCCCCGCATCAGGCACTAATCTATTTTTAACGTCTAATTAGATCGGGGAATCATTTCAATTAAGAAGTTAAGCTCGTTGCTTTTTATTTTACCAGAATTGGAGCCAGACTCTATCCATTTATTCACTAGACCCAGAAAATCGGAATTTTTTTATTCCATTCCAAAAATCAAAAATAAGAATTTGATTTTATTACGACATGCTATTTTTTCCATTCATTACCCTTGAGGATCAGTCGTGGTCTTCTAGACTCTACCAAGAGTCTGAACGAATTTGTTGCTTCATCCAAATGTGTAAAAGATCATAGTCGCACTTAAAAGCCGAGTACTCTACCATTGAGTTAGCAACCCAGATAAAATAGGATCTTAGATACGATCGAAACCCAAAAATCAATGGAATTACACCGCACGCTCCTGTCAAAACATTGAACTAGCAAGACATCAAAAGAAAGATTTTATCCCCCATTAAAAACACTCAAATGCCAAAATGAACAGGTCCGGTTAAATTTCACTAAGGTTAAAAAAAGAGCGGCTTCAATCACGATGGCAAAATTGTCATTTTTTTAGCAATTTCTATTTAAAGAAATCAAAAAATCTTGTATGAGAGTACATGCAAGAGGGACAACCCTATCATTTGAGCGAAGTGTAGGCAGAAAAACCTAATATGGAGTGAGGATAAAGAGACCTATCTATCTACAAATTCTATTTGTTCAATAGACCTTTGTCAATGGAAATACAATGGTAAGAAAACAAATTAGATATAAAAAGTAAATAAAATAAGGGCTTATGTTGGATTGGCACGACATAAATCCAGTCAAAAATAGGACTAAGAAAGAGGCAAATTGTGTCTAAATAATTAGACAACGAGGGATACTAGTGATCCCTCTCCTACTTTTTTATTCATTTAGTTCTTCAATTAACTCAAAGTTCCTTCTTTTTCTTTAAAGAATTCTGCCTTCCTTAAAATATCATAAACAGTTCTTGTAGGTTGAGCACCCTTTTCAAGGAAATAGAGAATAGCTGGAACATTTAAACAAGTTTGATTCTTTATCGGATCATAAAAACCCACTTTTCGAAGATCTCTTCCTTCTCTTCGAGATCGAACATCAATTGCAACGATTCGATAGACAGCTTATTGGGATAGATGTAGCTAAACAATGCCCCCCCTAGAAACGTATAGGAGGTTTTCTCCTCATACGGCTCGAGAAAATGATTCGAATTTCTGTCTATAATACAAGTAGATAGAAATTCGACTATGACTTGCATTAATTTCCTTACAGAAAAAACAAATTTCATTTATACTCATGACTCAAGTTGGCTAATTTTGACTGACAGACTTAAAAGGAAAAATCCTTCGAAATTTTTTGAGTCGTCTCTAAACTCTTTTCTTTGTCTCATCTCGAACGAATTTACTTTTATTCCTTATTCTGATCCAATTCAATTGTTGAGACAATTTTATTGTTGAGACAGTTGAAAATCGCGTTTACTTGTTCCGGAATTCTTTATCTTTGATTTGTGAAATCCTTGGGTTTAGACATTACTTCGGGAATTCCTATTCTTTTTTCTTTCAAAAGAGTAGCAACATACCCTTTTTTTCTTATTTCCTTCGATAAAGCATTTCCCTCTTCTATAGAAATCGAATATGAGCGATTGATTTTGATAGACTTTTAATTGAAAGAGTTTTTCCAATTTTCCAAAATTGGACTTTCTTCTTATTTTAACCTTTCGACTTCTATATTAAGGATAGACTGACAAAGTTGGCCTAATTTATTAGTTTTCACTAACCCTAGATTCTTTCCCTTGATAAAAAATCAATTCTGTCCTCTCGAGCTCCATCGTGTACTATTTACTTACAAACAACCCAGCGCAAATTTGGTTCGGGACGAATAGAACAGACTATGTCGAGCCAAGAGCATTTTCATTACTATGAAAAATGATGGATAGCAAAATCCACAATCGATCATGTCCTTCAAGTCGCACGTTGCTTTCTACCACATCGTTTTAAACGAAGTTTCACCATAACAAACATTCCTCAAATTTCATTGCAAAGTGGTATAGGGAATTGATCCAATATGGATGGGATCATGAATAGTCATTGGTTTAGTTTAGTTTTTTGTATACTAATTCAAACTTGCTATCTATGGAAAAATATGGATAAAAGAAATAAGTATTTATCGGGGAAGACTCCGCAAAGATCCAATTTATTTAAACCCATATTCTATCATATGAAGGAAACATAGTTCGAAAAAGACGAATAAACAAGTTTGCTTAAGACTTATTTATTATTGAATTTCCATTCTCAACAGAGGACTCGAGATGGTCAATCCTGAAATGAGAAGAGAAGGATCGATTCTTCTCCAACAAATAAACTATCAACCTCAAAAAAAAATTTAATTAATTTAATTACTATATTAGAATTAGATTAGCAATATATTTTTCCGTAACAAAAACAATTAACTATTAACTAAATAAACTATTCCAATGAAAAGATTGAAAGTTTTTTGGTAGTTATAGAATTCTCGTACTTCTTCGACTCGAATACCAAAAGAAAGAAAAAAATGAAGTAAAAAAAACACATTTCGTGTAAAGTAAAATTAAGGTCTTTGCTTTTACTTATAGCATTCTTTCTTTTACCTAAAAGAAGCAACTCCAAATCAAAAATTAGGAGAAGTATGATTTTTGGAATCCATTCTATCCAACGAACAGTTCTTACCTTATCCTTACCAGAATGGATCATTCTGGATATTTAAAGAATCACAGATCGAGATCGTTTTCGCTTAACCAAAGAAGGACCCTTTTTGCTAATAATATAATACAACAAAAATCTATCTCTATCATAAAGGGATAGGTCTCATTTTTTATACAGTGTTTTACGTATAGACCAAATTTTTCATGAAAATAAAGATATTCAATTTGACTGGACTTGACACTTGATTATGTTTTCTGAGAAAGAAAATGAATGCTTAGAAATGCATCTAATCTAAGAGTTCATAAGAGATAATTATTCTCTCTAATAAACTTTCTTTTGTCTCGTGCGGGGTACAATACGATTTCATCTTTCGTTTCATCAGAAAAATCTGGGACGGAAGGATTCGAACCTCCGAGTAACGGGACCAAAACCCGCTGCCTTACCACTTGGCCACGCCCCATTTCGGGTTTTATCCGACACTAATAAACACTAGTATGTTTATTTGTTTTGTTATTCGTCAATCCCACTTCAATTACATAAAAAATGAGGGATACTCTCTTGCTAGGATTCTAGACATGCGGATAATATAGAATCCAAAAAATGCATTGATCATTACATGGAATTCTATTAAGATATTATATGAAAGTCGAATTTCTTCCATTCTCATTTGAGAGTGCGAATACAAGGAGGTATTTTGCGTTTGGGAAAGTCCGAAGAAAAAAGGATTTTGAATCCGCCTTTTCCTTTTTCCCTTAGAAAAATAACTCAATCAAAATCCAATTATCTACTCTACAAGAACGAAATGCTTGTTATGCCTAATATACTTAGTTTAACCTGTATCTGTTTTAATTCTGTTCTTTATCCGACTAGTTTTTTCTTCGCCAAATTGCCCGAAGCTTATGCCATTTTCAACCCAATCGTGGATGTTATGCCTGTCATACCTGTACTCTTTTTTCTATTAGCCTTTGTTTGGCAAGCTGCTGTAAGTTTTCGATGAAATCTTTACTGCTCTGTCTGCCAAATTGAATGATGTATTCATTCCAAAAAAATTCTAAAAATGGATAAAAGCCGAGAAGTCTTATCTTATATTATGAACCTTCGATTCTAAAATTCAAATTCTTCTACATTGAATGTATAGCTGCAGCAATAAATTTGGATCAGCCTTTCTACCCCCTGCACCTACGTTGAGCAGGTACCTTTAGGTACCCACACAATACCTAACCTAATTTTTGATATTGATAAGAGTGCTTATTAGAAATCAATTCTTGAAAAAAATTGCAAGAATTGATTTTTGCATTTTTAGGTGTCAAAATAAACAAAACCCATCCTAATGGATCTGTGTGGTAAGGAAAAACGGGTAATCTATTCCTTAAAAAAAAAATCTTGGAGATTATGTAATGCTTACTCTCAAACTTTTTGTTTATACAGTAGTGATATTCTTTGTTTCCCTCTTTATCTTTGGATTCTTATCTAATGACCCAGGACGTAATCCTGGGCGTGAGGAGTAAAAATCCAATTTTTTTTGGAATTTTTTCTTACAAATTGGATTTGTTTCGTACATTTATCTATGAGAAAATCCGGGGGTCAGAATTCCTTCCAATTCGAAAGTCCCAAATGATCCGAGGGGGCGGAAAGAGAGGGATTCGAACCCTCGGTACAAAAAAATTGTACAACGGATTAGCAATCCGCCGCTTTAGTCCACTCAGCCATCTCTCCCCGTTCCAAATCGAAAGGTTTCCGTAATATGACAGAGGCAAGAAATAACGATTGCAAAAAATCCTTCCTTTTTCTTTCAAAAGCCCATAAAAATTATATTGCCAATTCCATTTTAGTTATATTCTTTTTTCTTAATGTTAATAAAAAAAAGAAGAAAATTCTTGTTTTTTCTTTCTAAAATTCGATATTGGCTGAGAAACAATCAGATAGATTTTCTCTTCAGCGGGCATTTCCATATAGGACTTGTTATAATAAAACAAGCAGGTTATATAAAAAATAAAAAACTCTTTTTTGATTATTTATCAACAAAGCAAAAAGGATTCTTATCAAACCCACCATAAAATCAAACCCACCAGAAAATTGGAAAGAAATATAAAGTAAGTAGACCTGACTCCTTGAATGATGCCTCTATTCGCTATTCTGATATATAAATTCGATGTAGATGAAATTGTATAAGCGGATTTTTTGTATTTCCTTAGACTTAGACCGCGCAAGGCAAGAATTTTTCGCTATTTACGATTTCATATTCTTGTTACTAGATGTTCTATAGGAATAAGAAAAAATCGCAACTCCTTTCCGCTACACATAAAAATTTATTTCGAAAGTCAATTTTTTTTTTTCAATATCTTTCCTTTTTTTTTTTCAGAATCCTATTTTTGTTCTTCCACCCATGCAATAGAGAGCGAGTGGGAAAAGAGGGGTTACTTTTATTTTCATTTTTCCCTTAAAGGATAGGCTTTGAAATAGGAGTCATGGAATAATGCTGAATTCAAATGTTTATTTCTATAGTATAAGAAAAACTAATCGAATCAAATTCATGGATTTACCACGACCTCGGTTGTGACCCCATAGATAAAAATGCAAAATTTCTATCTTCGAGACCATTGAAAAAGGGCATTGAACGAGAAAGAAATCGTCCACAGATAATTAAACTATCGTATGCCTTGGAAGTGATATGAGGTGCTCGGAAATGGTTGAAGTAATTGAATAGGAGGATCACTATGACTATAGCCCTTGGTAGAGTTACTAAAGAAGAAAATGATCTATTTGATATTATGGACGACTGGTTACGAAGGGACCGTTTCGTTTTTGTAGGATGGTCCGGCCTATTGCTCTTTCCTTGTGCTTATTTCGCTTTAGGGGGTTGGTTTACAGGGACAACTTTTGTAACTTCTTGGTATACCCATGGATTGGCTAGTTCCTATTTGGAAGGTTGTAATTTCTTAACCGCGGCAGTTTCCACCCCTGCCAATAGTTTAGCACACTCTTTGTTGCTACTATGGGGCCCGGAAGCGCAAGGGGATTTTACTCGTTGGTGTCAATTAGGGGGTCTGTGGACTTTTGTCGCTCTCCATGGGGCTTTTGCACTAATAGGTTTCATGTTACGTCAATTTGAACTTGCTCGGTCTGTTCAATTGCGACCTTATAATGCAATTTCATTCTCTGCTCCAATCGCTGTTTTTGTTTCCGTATTCCTTATTTATCCACTGGGGCAATCTGGTTGGTTCTTTGCGCCGAGTTTTGGCGTAGCAGCGATATTTCGATTCATCCTCTTTTTCCAAGGATTTCATAATTGGACGTTGAACCCATTTCATATGATGGGAGTTGCCGGAGTATTAGGCGCGGCTCTGCTATGCGCTATTCATGGGGCGACCGTAGAAAACACTCTATTCGAGGATGGTGATGGTGCAAATACCTTCCGCGCTTTTAACCCAACTCAAGCTGAAGAAACTTATTCAATGGTCACTGCTAACCGCTTTTGGTCCCAAATCTTTGGTGTTGCTTTTTCCAATAAACGTTGGTTACATTTCTTTATGCTATTTGTACCCGTCACCGGTTTATGGATGAGTGCTATTGGCGTAGTCGGCCTGGCTCTGAACCTACGTGCCTATGACTTCGTTTCCCAGGAAATCCGTGCAGCGGAAGATCCTGAATTTGAGACTTTCTACACCAAAAATATTCTTTTAAACGAGGGTATTCGTGCGTG